TTTTATTCAAGTAATTGGTAATTGTTCGTTCATAGAATTCATAGAATAAATATGCTAATACTATTTCAGTTTGAACTTATAAACTGAAGCTATTATTACTATTCTAAATAGAAATTATTCTAAATGTAAATTCTTATTACTATCCCTATCTATTTAATTCTTTTTCATTTTTCATTGGTTAATTGGAATTAATATATTAGAATTCTATTTCCTATTTTTTATTATTCTTTTATTCTTTTTTCTATTTAGTATTTTTAATATTTGCGAAAAGAAAAAAAAGAGATCGTTGGAACAATCCATATTCGTGATGCAACTGTTGTTACATTAGATCCCCCCAAGAGTTCTTTCCTTATGGAACTACAATACAAAACAAAGATGGGATTCTTTAATATGGAAGGAAAGAATATAGAACCTAAAAGGGTAATAGAAGTTGCTCTTCTTTGAATCGAGTTGGCCCGAAATCAAATTCAAATAAAGAAAGAAAATAAAAATCAAATGAAAATATTCAATAATTTGAAATCTTTTTAAAAAGTCAAGGTTTTCTTTTTTTTTTAGTGTCCGTCTATAATGACTGATGAATCAAGAACTTTCAATTGGAACTAAACGAATTCTTTAAATTCGTTTTTCTTACCGTCGTATCTGGATTGAGACTTAGGTAAATGTTTTATTCATATATGTAGATGTAGTAAAAGAACATATCTAATTTAGCTCTTTCATGCCTATTCTAACTAGTTATTTTGGTTTTTTACTGGCTGCTTCAACTATAACCCCAGCTCTATTTATTGGTTTGAACAAGATACGACTTATTTGAAATGAAATAAACAATTTACAAAAATCAAAATAAAAGCCTTTCAGAATATTTCATTTCGGGTATTCTATGGTTCCTTCCCGCGTCAATTGCCAATTCCTGGTCATTGAGATTCACGGATAATTCAGATTAATATTTAGGGATAGATCTTACCTCTCTTTTTATTCCCTAAAACAAATCGAAATGATTGAAGTTTTTCTATTTGGAATCGTCTTAGGTCTAATTCCTATTACTTTAACAGGATTATTTGTAACTGCATATTTACAATACAGGCGCGGTGATCAGTTGGACCTTTGATTGAGTAACATCTCTTTTTTTGATTGACCTCCTCCTTGTAGGAGGTCAAATTTGAGTTGCAATTCTACTTTGTTTTATGAAGTTATTTCATTGTAATTCGACATAACATAAACGGAATCACGCTCTGTAGGATTTGAACCTACGACATCGGGTTTTGGAGACCCGCGTTCTACCGAACTGAACTAAGAGCGCTTTTTTATATCCTATAACAGTAGATACGATTGTAAAGAAAAGGATTTTTTTATCCCCGAGGGGGTCTTGTGTACATATAGTATGTACAAAGGAAAGATTATGTCCAAAATTTCCCGATCTTACTCAATGAATCCCTCGTAACTGTCCATAGGAGAAAGAATAGGTAGGGATGACAGGATTTGAACCCGTGACATTTTGTACCCAAAACAAACGCGCTACCAAGCTGCGCTACATCCCTTTTCAAAATTGTTGTACAGTGTCATTGTATAAAATCCATGTCTTGTTTTCCACATCCTTCTTTTCTACCTAGATAGATAGGTAGAGAGTGTTCTTGTCATTCTTTTGCGGCAAAATTTCATCTGCTGGGTCATTGTACATACGCATTTTAGTTAGTAATTCCTAATTCTAATTTCATTTCGAGCAAAAACAAATGATCTTGAACTAAAAGATCGGGTTATCTATGATTTATGTATTAGAATATCGAACTAGGACTATATATGTATTACAATATACAATACAAATAAAGAATTAAAAGAAATAAGAAAAAAGAATATAAAATAAAAGAAGAAGGAGGATTTTCAATGCGAGATATAAAAACATATCTCTCAACGGCACCTGTGCTAACCACTCTATGGTTTGGGTCTTTAGCAGGTCTATTGATAGAAATTAATCGTTTATTTCCAGATGCCTTGTCATTCCCCTTTTTTTAATCCTGATTGAATTCTTGTATTGATCTGTGAAGAAATGAAGAAGATTTGAGATACAATTATACGTAACATGGCTCCAATTTCGCTCCCTTTTTCTTTCCTATCCTAAAAAAAGAAGAAAGAGAAAGAAAAAGTGTATCGAACCTCAGTCAAAATACAGTGAATCTACGATAGAATTTGGGGGAAAAGAAATGGAAATGTGGATCCAGTCTAGGGGCGGTTCCCCGAAATTCTAACATAGAAAGAAGAAAATCCTGAGATTAGGATAGGAATAATCCATAGTTAGAAAAAATTGTATTAATTAATTATTACGATATTCTTAATATTCTTCTATTAATGAATATGACTCTCTTTCTTTATAGTTATAGTAATTCATAGTAATTCTATTTTAGATTCTAGTACTTCGAAGTCATTCGAATTCTAATAATTCGAAAAAGAAAATATTTACAAATTCCATTTCTAGTTAGTAACTTTTATTAATATAGATATAGAATATAGATTCTTTTTTTCTTTTCTTTTTATTTGGTTCGGATCAAAAAGAAAATGAGGAGAGTTCTAAAGTGAAGTCGATCCAAAATGAAAAGGAGGTTCATGGCCAAGGGTAAAGATATCAGAATTGTAGTGATTTTGGAATGTACCTGTTGTGTTCGAAAGGATGTCAATAAAGAATCGCCGGGCATTTCTAGATATATTACTCAAAAGAATCGACACAATACACCCAATCGATTAGAATTTAGAAAATTTTGTCGCTATTGTCAAAAGTATACGATTCATGGGGAAATAAAGAAATAGATGGAACAGAGTGCGTGTGTGATTTTTCCAAGTAGCGGGAAGAGTAAGAACTTTACATCTTAACATATATAATACAAACCAAATCCTATTTTGGTCGAATCTTAAATGAATAAGAAAAAAATAGAATTCTATTTTCTAGATTATTTTAGATATAAGGAATAAACAAACAAGGAATAAGCAAACCATGGATAAATCCAAACAACCTTTTCGTAAATCCAAGCGATCTTTTCGTAGGCGTTTACCCCCAATTGGATCGGGGGATCGAATCGATTATAGAAACATGAGTTTAATTAGTCGATTTATTAGTGAACAAGGAAAGATATTATCTAGACGGACGAATAGGTTGACCTTGAAACAACAACGATTAATTACTATTGCTATAAAACAAGCTCGTATTTTATCTTCGTTACCTTTTCGTAATAATGAGAAACAATTGGAGAGAGTAGAGTCGATCCCTAGAACTACTGGTCCTAGAACCAAAAATAAATAGATATACTCCTCAAAACTCCAATCGGAACTCAAGCTCATAGTAATGTTTTGCTCGAAAAAAACTAGAATCCAGATTCGATTCTTGTATTCTAAAAAAGGAAAAATGGGGAAGAAATCTTTTTTTCTTGAAAGATGTTCGTTTATTCCTACTACTCAAATCTGAATTTCTTTTTATTCTATCTTCCCGGAGTCCATTCTCCGGGAAATCCTGTTTCAATCATTCTTGTTTCCTGTAGAATAGATTCTATGAAGATTCTTTTATTCCTTGATTTGATTTGTATTTTCTTTTTGATTGATGATTTTATTTGAAATAATATCAAAACAATTCTTATTTGATAGGGCTATTTGCGCAAGTATTTTACGATTCAGAAGCAATTGTCTCTTGTACAGATTGTGAATGAATAGGCTATAACTATAGAATAGCCTATCCTCACGAGTTACCGCATTTATCCGAGTGATCCACAAACGACGAAAATCTCTCTTTTTCCTGCTCCTATCTCGATGAGAGGAAACCAAAGCTCTCATTCTTTGTTGAGTAGTCGTTCGAGTAAGTCTTGAATGAGCCCCTATAAAGGTTGATGCAAATAAACGAATCTTTTTTCGACGTCTCCGAGCTGTATATCCTCGTTTAACTCTGGTCATTGAATCAAATGAAACTTTCTTGAATAACTAATTGATTTCTCTTCTTTCAGTCATCCTTTTCCTCCGGTCGATTAATAACAAAACGGATTCTTCCGATATATAAAATATAAATTCCAATGGCTTTTGCGACTATGACCTTCCCGACCACGATTCTTTCTTTCTTCAAGGTATCTCGCCTGGAAATAAGAAATTCGACTGCTACTAAATAAAAAAGAATAGTGGGTTCCCTCGTTTCTATGGCAACTTCTGAAACGGTGAGGTCCTCTCTATACACCGGAGCCTCTTCTTTCATTTCATCGAATTTTCTTGTGAACTTGTATAGTTCACACTCTTTGGCTCTACCCATCCATTTTTCAATTAGAATTCTTTTTTCAATTCTAATTATAAAGTAATAGTCCTTTTCACAAAAAAGCTATCCATACAGTGACGGCATTTAATTATGAAAGTTGGCTAGGTAGCTGACCCTGTTAGTCCGTTTTTTCAAGAATAGGAGCATAACCTTTTCCTCCGCTTAATGGATAACTATTTGTTACCAATGGAGAATTCCTTCTCATCTCAAACGGAGTGATTGGATTTGCACCAATAGAAACCATAAATTCATAACATAATTAGGTATATGATAGATCTTTCTTTTTAGATAATAGTCAATTAAATGGCCGTCTTCCACTCTATCTATCCTAATTCATTGGTAGTGGTCGTTGATACTGGAAAAAAAAAAAATTTTTCATTTCTTCAAACTCATGATCTGAACTAAACGAGTCGCACATACACCCTAGTACATGTTCCTCGACGCTGAGGACATCCTCGAAGAGCGGGAGATTTCGTGACATTTCTTATTGGCTGTCTTGCGTTTCTAATAAGTTGTTTAATGGTTGGCATGGCGTGTCTATAAAATCTCATTCTAGATAGAATAGAGCGGGTTGGCTTAGATCGATCTTAACCTGATGGTTGATGATTATGAATGATTTCTATTCACACGGAAAATTCGAATTTCTCAATGGATTTCGTATATTTATATTTATACGGAATTCCCAGTATTTTCATTTTTGACCGCTACAAGATCAACGATGCCATGAGCTTGGGCTTCTGTTGCTGACATAAAAACATCCCTTTCCATATCTTCGGATACAACCCATAAAGGGTTGCCCGTTCTTTGTACATAAACTTTTGTGAGAGTTTCGCGAAGTTTCAATAGCTCTTCTGCTTCCAGGATAAATTCCCCTGCTTGTGCCTCGTAAAAAGAACTAGCAGGTTGGTGAATCATAACCCTGATGATATTGATATAACATCATGAACGGTTCTTCTATCTATATATCATATATCGCACGATTGGGTTAAAGTAAGGGGGAATCAAAATAACAAGAAAAAATAGAATTAAACAACCGTACGGGCATCTTTTGTACATTGCATACGGCTCTGCAATGGAATTGATTTTTTCGATAGAAGGAATTCTATCGAAAAGAAGAAATAGAACCCATCCGATCCAAATCGTTAAATGATCCATTTACCACCCTTCCTTTCGTATTTCGTAGTAGTAAAAAAGATACTATGATGGTTCTGTTGCTTTATATATTTATCTCGTTTGTGGTTTAGCAATCCCAAAGTTTCTTTTTGATACGATCCAAGAAGGAGAAAATGATTTTTTCCATTTTTTTTATTCTTTCTCTCATAACATAAAAATAAGAAAGAGACTTCTGGTGTGGAAGAATAATGGTTTGTGACGCTGAAATTGACTCTTGCTTGTGCTTGACACATAAAATCAAATTGGGAATAACCTTTCTTTCATACTACTATCTCGATAAAAAATCTCATGTTAGAAAAAAACAATAATGGTTTGTTCATATCGAACTCGAAGTGCCATGCTATTATTACTTATTCTTTATTTGATTCATATTCGATACAGCGAAGGCATAGTATTCTTTTTTTTTCTCAAATAAAAAAACTCATTGGCGCCAAGCGTGAGGGAATGCTAGACGTTTGGTAATTTCTCCTCCGACCAGAATGAAAGATCCCATTGAAGCGGCTAATCCCATACATACTGTATGTACATCCGGTGACACAAATTGCATAGTATCATAAATGGCTATTCCTGGTATTACCCATCCGCCTGGAGAATTTATAAAAAAATAAAGATCCCTAGTATCATCTTCTATGCTGAGGTATACCATGAGACAGACAAGTTGATTCGAGATCTCGCTATCAACCTCTTGGCCTAAAAAAAGTAATCTTTCTCGATGAAGTCGGTTGATTAGGGCAAAATTGTATCCCTGAGGAACCGTACGTGCACCTTTGGATGCATACGGTTCAAAATAATTGCGAAAAAAAGATCAATGTGTCGATTCCAGTCCTATTTCTTTTTTTTTTTTTTTTAACATGAGTTTTGCCCTCCTTCCCCTTCCCTATATTCTATAATGTATAAAATCAAAAAGAATTTTATGAACTTATTAAACTAACTTCTCATTGATGTATTGTTTCATCGAAATTCAAATAACGATGTAATTTTCTTGTTCCTGAATGGGCCCTTTCAATTCTTTTAGGTTCTTGTTCTACTCCGGGGGAAGATTTGCCCGAATTCCATTTGCACATATAGGTCAAATGATTCCAGTACCACTTCTTTTTTTTTTTCAATTTGTTTCATACCTTTCCCCAAAATATTCGATGTATTCATCATACTACTCCATTGGTAGGCAGTTTGAGATTATCCCTATAGTAAGTCTAAGAATAGCCTATGATACAAGTGGTAATCATGTAATCATCATATATTCTACATAATAGATTATATTATAAGATTCTATTATAGTTCTATTATAGTAAGTTATATTATATTCTATTGAATTACTAATGAATTTCATAATTTATTAATAATTCAATGAGATTTCTATTTTATTTTTATATTCTTTATTTAATATTTCTTATTTATATTACTACATTTACACTCCCATTCTATTACTTTCATTTCCAATTTGGTATTCTCTGAACGGAGCCTGGATACTTTCTTTTCTCAGTCCAAGTAAACCATCAATTATTTTAATTGATAATATTGATCCCCAATAGGAATTATTGTGCTTCACGCTCCGAATTATTGATGGTTCAATCAATACAATATTGAATATATATATTTATTGGATTGGGCGAAACAGAGAATACTCGATCGGGGGAGATAACGGGGAAATACCATATGACCAATATGTCTGACAAGTCGCACTATACGTCAATCCAAACTGCATCTTCCTCTCCAGGAATCCGAAAAGGTACTTTTGGAACACCAATGGGCATTAAGATAAATAAAAAAATGAAGTACTATACTTTACTTTAATATGGAAACGTAACAATGGTTTTATTGTCTTCATCATTTTTCTCTTTCTTATTTTATATCTTATTTTTATATCTTATATTCTATATATTATCTAAAAGAGAACTGAATATTATTATTCTTATTCTATTATTATATAGATAGAATTATAGTAATTATAGTATGATAGATTCTAATTTAGAATATGAGTTAGAATATTAGTCTATAGATATAGACTGGAAGGTTCGTAGAGTAAGACAGAATGAATAAAGAGAAATTGT